ATTTCATTTTTAGAAATAGAGTAGGTAAAGAATCGGAATCGCAAATTTCTTATTCTTCTTTTGATAAAGAAGGGACAAAAGAACAGGAAAAAAAAGAGGAAAATGATCGAATAACAATAGCAGAAACTTGGGATAGCATTCTATTTGCTCAAGTAATGAGAGGTTTGATGTTAGTAACACAATCTTTTCTTAGAAAATATATTGTATTACCTTCATTGATAATAGCTAAAAATATGGGCCGTATGTTATTATTCCAATTTCCTGAATGGTACGAGGATTTGAAGGAATGGAATCGAGAAATGCACGTTAAGTGCACCTATAATGGTGTTCAATTATCAGAAACAGAATTTCCAAAAGATTGGTTAACAGACGGAATTCAGATAAAGATTTTATTTCCTTTTTGTCTGAAACCTTGGCGAAGACAAAGATCTAAGGTACGATCTCATTATATAGATTCAATGAAAAAACAAGTAAAAAAAGACAATTTTTCTTTTTTAACAGTATGGGGAATGGAAGCGGAACTTCCCTTTGGTTCTCCCCGAAAACGACTTTATTTTTTTGAACCCATTTTTAAAGAACTCGAAAGAAAAATTAAAAAGCTAAAAAAACAATTTTTTCTCGTTCTAAGGGTCTTAAAGGAAAGAGAAAAATGGTCTCTACAAATTTCAAAAGAAAAAAAAGGATGGGTCATCAAAACAGTTCTTGTTATAAAGCGAATAATGAAAGAACTTGAAAAAGTAAATCCGATTTTTTCATTTGAATTGAAGAAAGTGAAAGTATATAAACCAAATAAAAATGGAAAAGATTCAAAAATAAATAATAAAATTAACCATGAATGGACCATACCAATTCGATCTATGAATTGGACAAATTATTCACTCATAGAAAAAAAAATGAAAGATCTTTATGATAGGATAATCACAACCAAGAATCAAATAGAACAAATCACAAAAGACAATAAAAAAACAGTTTTAACCTATGATGATAAAATAAAAGGATCAGAATCACAGAAATATAGTTGGCAGATATTAAAAAGAAACAATATACGATTAATACGTAAATCACATTTTTTTATAAAATTTTTCATTGAAAAAATATACATGGATATCTTGCTATGTACCATAAACATTCCCAGAATCAATATACAACTTTTTTTTGAATCAACAAAAAAAATTATCAATAAATACACTTACAACCATGAAACAAATCAAGAAAAAATTGATGAAATAAATCCAAATAGAATTAACTTTATTTCAACTATAAAAAAGTGGGTTTCAAATACTAATATTAGTAATAAAAATTTAAATAGTTATACTTGCTTGTCCCAAGCATATGTATTTTACAAATTATCACAAACCCAATTACTTAACAAGTATAACTTGAAATATATATTTCAAGATCATGAAACCCATTATTATCTTAGGGATAAAATAAAGGATTATTGTATAACACGAGGACTATTTGATTACAAATCAAGGCATAATCAAATTCAAAAGTCTGGAATGAATAACTGGAAAAACTGGTTAAAGGGTTTTTATCAATACAATTTTTCCCGGATCAAATGGTCTCGATTAGTCCCGAAAAAATGGCGAAATAGAGTCAATCAACTTCGTATGATTAAAAATAAAGACTCAATTAAATTTAATTCATATGAAAACAAAAAAGACCAATTAAGTCATTATGTAAAAGAAGATTATTCCGTAACGGTTTCGTTCAAAAAAAAAAAAATGGTTAAAAAACACTACAGATATGATCTTTTATCACATAAATATATGAATTATGAATATATTAATTATGGGGATAAGAAAAACTCCTATTTTTATGGATCAACAGTACAAGTAAAGGAGAACCGGGAGATTCCATATCTATATAATTTCAATACATCGAAACCTGACGCATTTTATCTATTGGTAAGTACAACTATTAGTGATTATCTAGAGGAAAGATATCCTATTGATACGAATATAAATCGGGATAGAAAATATTTTGATTGTAAAATTCTCCATTTTTGTCTTATAAAAAATATTGATATCGAGACTTGGACCAATGCGCATATTGGTATCAAGATTAATAAAAATACTAAGACTCAAACTAATAAGTATAAAAAAAAAATGAAAAAGAAAGATATTTCGTTTCATAAAGAAATCAACTTATACAAGAAAAAAAAAAACTTTTTTGATTGGATGGGAATGAATCAAAAAAGGTTATATCATAATCCTACCATAGCAAAACTAAAATCTTGGTTCTTACCAGAATTTGTGCTACTTTTTGAAACATATAAAATTAAACCATGGATTATACCAATCCAATTTCTTCTTTTAGATTTTCATAAAAATGAAAAGATTAGTCAATATGAAAACATCAACATAAAAAAAAAAAAAAACCTTCCCATATTATCTAATCAAAAAGAATATATTGATTTAGAAAATTCTAACCAAGAAAAAAACAAACAACAATATCCAAAATATCTTGGATATGATCTAGGAAAACAAAACGAAAAAAAAGATGTTGAAGATAATTACGCGGGATCAGACATTAAAAAACGTAGAAATAAAAAAGAATCTAAGAAGATCAAGGAAGCAGAACTAGATTTATTACTAAAAAAATATTTTCTTTTTCAATTAAGATGGGATGATTCTTTGAGTCAAAGAATGATCAATAATATTAAGATATATTGTCTCTTACTTAGATTGACAAATGCAAAGCAAATTGCTATATCCTCTATTCAAAGAGGAGAAATGCGTCTGGATGTAATGCTGATTCAAAAAGATCTTGTTCTTACAGAATTGATAAAAAGAGGAATATTAATTATCGAACCAGTTCGTTTATCTATAAAAAGGGATGGGCAATTTATTATCTATCAAACCATAAGTATTTCATTAGTTGATAAAGGTAAAGATAAAGTTAAAACTAATAAAAAATTCATAAAAAAACAAAATGTTGATAAGAATAATTTAGACAAATCCATTGCACAACATAGCGATATGCCTGTGAATGAAGAAAAAAAAAATAATTCTAATTTTCTTGTTCCTGAACATATTCTATCTCATCGACGTCGGAGAGAGTTGAGAATTCTAATTTGTTTCCATTTCTGGAATTGGAATGATATAGATAAAAATCCACAATTTTGCAACGAAAACAAAATAATAAACTGTGGACAATTTTTTAATGAGGACAAGCATCTTAATAGAGATGCAAATAACTTTATTAAATTAAAATTATTTCTTTGGCCTAATTACCGATTAGAGGATTTAGCTTGTATGAATCGTTACTGGTTTGATACCCATAACAGCAGTTGTTTTAGTATGTTAAGGATATATATGTATCCCCAATCCAGAATACGTTAATAAACTAATATTATATTTCCTATATATCACCTGACATAACATATTTGATATATGGCGAAAGATGTACATATGCATATGTTATGTTACATTTTAGTACATGATATTGATTTATTTTTGGATCTTAGGAATAATAAATTAGTAGAATCTTTAATTAAGTAAAAAAAAAAAAAAAAATCACTCTCTTTCGTGAATGTGTAAATGTATTACATTTTATTCTATCGAAATCCCATTTTATGTTTGAAATAAAAATGGGGTTTCGATAGAATAAAAAAGTATGAATAAATCTAAACTTTTGTTTATATCAGATTAATAATGACTGACATAATCATAACATAATATAATAATAATTATTATTTTTCCTGATCGGTAAAATTTTTAAAAAATAAAAAGATAGAAGAATTTTTTTATGGTCAAAAATTCATTCATTTCAGTTATTCTGCAAGACGAAAAAGAAGAAAACAAAGGGTCTGTTGAATTTCAAGTATTCAGTTTCACCAATAAAATACGGAGACTCACCTCGCATTTGGAATTGCACAAAAAAGATTTTTTATCTCAAAGAGGTCTACGAAAAATTCTGGGAAAACGTCAACGGCTGTTGGCTTATTTGTCAAAGAAAAATAGAGTAAGTTATAAAAAATTAATTAGTCAGTTAGATATTCGGGAGCTTAAAACTCGTTAATTTGAGGATTCATTTGAAATTTTTTTTTAGGTTTTTATTTTTATAAACCTCGTTTTGAGAAATTCATGGAATAATGAATTAGGAAAGAAAAGATATGACTGTACCGGCTACAAGAAAAGATCTCATGATAGTCAATATGGGCCCTCATCACCCATCGATGCATGGTGTTCTTAGACTCATTATAACTCTCGACGGTGAAGATGTTATTGACTGTGACCCCGTATTGGGCTATTTACACAGAGGAATGGAAAAAATAGCGGAAAACCGAACAATTATACAATATCTTCCTTATGTAACACGTTGGGATTATTTAGCTACTATGTTCACCGAAGCAATAACAGTAAATGCACCAGAACAATTGGGAAATGTTCAAGTACCCCAAAGGGCCAGCTATATCAGAGTAATTATGCTAGAGCTGAGTCGTGTAGCTTCGCATTTGTTATGGCTTGGGCCTTTTATGGCGGATATCGGTGCGCAGACTCCCTTTTTCTATATTTTCAGAGAGAGAGAATTGCTATATGATCTATTCGAAGCTGCCACAGGTATGCGAATGATGCATAATTATTTCCGCATCGGAGGAATAGCTGCTGATCTACCTCATGGTTGGATAGATAAATGTTTAGATTTCTGCGATTATTTTTTAACGAGTGTTGTTGAATATGAAAAACTTATTACGCGGAATCCCATTTTTTTGGAACGAGTTGAAGGAGTGGGCATTATTGGTGGAGAAGAAGCAATAAATTGGGGCTTATCAGGACCCATGTTACGAGCTTCTGGGATCCAATGGGATCTTCGTAAAGTTGATCATTATGAATGTTACAATGAATTCGATTGGGAAGTCCAATGGCAAAAAGAAGGGGATTCATTAGCTCGTTATTTAGTACGAATTGGCGAAATGAGGGAATCCATAAAAATTATTCAACAGGCTTTAGAAGGAATTCCCGGAGGACCCTATGAGAATTTAGAAATTCGGCGCTTAGATAGAGCAAGAAATTCCGAATGGAATGATTTTGAATATAGATTCATTAGTAAAAAACCTTCGCCTAATTTTGAATTGTCGAAACAAGAACTTTATGTAAGAATAGAAGCCCCAAAGGGAGAATTAGGAATTTATTTGATAGGAGATAATAGTTTTTTCCCCTGGAGATGGAAAATTCGTCCGCCCGGTTTTATCAATTTGCAAATTCTTCCTCAGCTAATTAAAAGAATGAAATTGGCTGATATCATGACAATACTAGGTAGTATAGATATCATTATGGGAGAAGTTGACCGTTGAAATGATAATTGGCACAACAGAAGCACAAACTATCAATTATTTTTCTAAATCAGAATCCTTAAAAGAAGTCTATGGACTCATATGGCTATTTATCCCTGCTTTGACCCTTATATTGGGAATCATAATAGGAGTACTAGTAATTGTATGGTTAGAAAGAGAAATATCCGCAGCGATACAACAACGTATTGGACCCGAATATGCCGGCCCATTGGGAATTCTTCAAGCTCTAGCGGACGGGACTAAATTACTTTTTAAAGAGGACCTCCTACCATCTAGAGGAGATATTCGTTTGTTTAGTATCGGACCGTCTATAGCAGTCATATCAATTGTATTAAGTTATTTAATAATTCCTTTTGGGTATCGACTTGTTTTAGCTGATCTCAGTATGGGTGTTTTTTTATGGATCTCCATTTCAAGTATTGCTCCTATTGGGCTTCTTATATCAGGATATGTATCGAATAATAAATACTCTTTTTTAGGTGGCTTGCGAGCTGCGGCTCAATCTATTAGTTATGAAATACCATTAACTCTATGTGTGTTATCAATATCTCTACGTGTGATTCGTTAGAACATGAACTTTGACCTCAAAATGAAATAAAGGAAAGAGGAATTAATATATTGGATAGATATAGATATTTTTATTTTTTTATTCATCAGAGTTATTCAGGTCGATGAGTTAAACCAGATAGTTATATGAGTAAAATAAAACAGCTTATCAATGTGTAGTAAAAAGAGAAAATCTCATTCCCTATATATAAGAATAAAGCAGAAGTAAACATTAAGGAGTATAAACTCTTTATCCCAAGATTGAGATTCTTTAATTAGTCATCATATCTTGAAGCGGGTACAAAAGATCAACTGTATGGGATTACTGTCTTGTATGTATTACCATATAGGAGATCAATCAAAAATTCAGTGGACGGTTAGGAACACCAAGGTACACAAAGGATTAGTATATAGAGATAATGTAAGGTATCAAAAAAGAGGTATTTTCACATAAAACGAATCATAAGATGATTAGGGGCTTTAAGTTGGTAGAAATGATCAAGCAGTACTTCCCCACGATTCCGATCTAGAGTATGCTCCTAGTCACTGATTAAAGAAATAACTATCAAGAACGAATTAATCCTTTATTCTCAGGAATACCTCTTACGAGAAAGAAGAACAGGAACAAAAGAAATAGAATATAAACAAAGATCTTTATTTATTTTTTCCTACATCTATACCAATATATATGTATATATGAAATTCTTATTCTTTATGATTCAGTAAAGAATGTCTAATTCTTTTTATCTCTATGATCTAACGAGTATTTTATTGAAAGATTAAGTTATTACCGAAGATTTAATTATAAGGGATGAGATCAATTCGGAAGCGCCCTTTTTTTGTTATTCTAGCAGACAGAATTCCATTGGTCTAATTTTTGGGACTCTACACGGTATTTTTATTCTATCTACCCTACCCCACAAAAATACCTATAATAATACCGAACTAGTCCTTACATTTATTTGTACGCGGCCATAGAGGAGCCGTATGAAGCTGAGGTCTCATGTACGGTTTTGGAATAGCGGTGAGAACAATTATGTTATTATCGACTATGATTATCGAACAGTTCAAGTACAGTTGATATAGTTGAGGCGCAGTCAAAATATGGTTTTTGGGGGTGGAATATGTGGCGTCAACCTATAGGGTTTATCGTTTTTCTAATTTCTTCTCTAGCAGAATGCGAGAGATTACCTTTTGATTTACCAGAAGCAGAAGAAGAATTAGTAGCAGGTTATCAAACCGAATATTCTGGTATCAAATATGGTTTATTTTATATTGCTTCTTATCTAAATCTCTTAGTTTCTTCATTATTTGTAACAGTTCTTTATTTAGGTGGGTGGAATTTATCTATTCCATACATATCTGTTCCTGAACTTTTCGGAATAAATGAAATTGCTAGAGTCTTTGGAATAACAATTGGTATCTTTATTACATTAGCTAAAGCTTATTTGTTTCTTTTTATATCTATCACAACAAGATGGACTTTACCCAGGATGAGAATGGACCAACTATTAAATCTTGGATGGAAATTTCTTTTACCTATTTCTCTAGGTAATTTATTATTGACAACGTCTTCCCAACTTGTTTCACTATAAATAACACAATACGATAATGGTATTCTAGACTCATAACCTCTCTTAAACAAGAGAAAGAAACATCAACTTATTCGTGGATATCTACAATATGTTTCCTATGGTGACTGGGTTCATGAATTATGGTCAACAAACAATACGAGCCGCAAGGTATATTGGTCAAAGTTTCATAATTACCTTATCCCATGCAAATCGTTTACCTGTAACTATTCAGTATCCTTATGAAAAGTCGATCACATCAGAACGTTTCCGTGGTCGAATCCACTTTGAATTTGATAAATGTATTGCTTGTGAAGTATGTGTTCGTGTGTGCCCCATAGATCTACCTGTTGTTGATTGGAGATTTGAAGGAGATATTAAGAATAAAATATTGATTAACTATAGTATAAATTTTGGTGTCTGTATATTTTGTGGTAACTGTGTCGAATATTGTCCCACTAACTGTTTATCAATGACTGAAGAATATGAACTTTCTACTTATGATCGTCACGAATTGAATTATAATCAAATCGCTTTGGGTCGGTTACCAATGTCAGTAATTGGAGACTACACAATTCAAACAGTTATGAATTCGACTCAAATAAAAATAGACAAAGGTAAATATTTTGATTCAAGAACAATTACCAATTAGTAAGATTTTATTTTTCTATTTTGATAGAAAGGATCCAAGCTTCTTTATTTATTTATTTTTTTAGTCAATGTAACTAGAAAGTAAAACGATAACTATTGATTGTTGAGAATAGCGGGTTTATTTAATATTTTTCGTTTTGATTTGGAAATATAAGATTCCAACTCTTCTTTTCTTCTGAATAAATTAAAATGAAAAAGTTGAGTTGGCCCAATAACTTTATCTACATTAATCTATATTACAATCTATACTGCATTACTACATTAAGATTTTATTTAGGAACGGTATCATAGACAATTAAAAAAATAGGCTAATTTTTACTTCCTGGACTATTCAGTAAGGTCATGAAATCTTTCGATTTATTTATTTATTTTCTTATTTCATACATAATGGATTTACCTGGATCAATACATAATATTGTTGTAGTATTTCTGGGATCAGTTCTTATATTTGGGGGCCTGGGAGTAGTATTATTTACCAATCCAATTTATTCTGCCTTTTCGTTGGGATTGGTTCTTGTTTGTATATCCTTATTCTATATTCTATCGAATTCTTATTTTATAGCTGCTGCACAACTTCTTATTTATGTGGGAGCCATAAATGTCTTAATCATATTTGCTGTAATGTTCATAAATGGCTCAGAATATTCCAATGTTTCCCGCCTTTGGACCCTTGGAGATGGGGTTACTTCACTGGTTTGTACAAGTATTTTTTTTTTTTTTTTTTCACTAATTATTACTATCCCAGATACGTCATGGTACGGAATTCTTTGGACTACAAGATCAAACCAGATTCTAGAACAGGACCTAATAAGTTATGTTCAACAAATTGGAATTCATTTATCAACAGATTTTTATCTTCCATTTGAACTCATTTCTATAATTCTTTTAGTTTCTTTAATAGGTGCAATTACTATGGCTCGTCAATCATAAATACTTATGATTTAAAAAATTTTTAGAATTATAAATTTGAAAAAAAAAAAAATAAAAAAGGTGTAAAGGTTTAAGATTTTTAGTTAAATCTATTGCCAATACCTTCTATTGTTCTGTAATATTTTGTTCTATTCTAGTCAATGAAATCAGTTGAATTGTTATTCATATTTAAATGAATCTAAATTGATGAGGAGTTAGTCAATGATGTTCGAGCATGTACTTTTTTTGAGTGTCTATTTATTTTCTATCGGTATCTATGGATTAATCACAAGTCGAAACATGGTTAGAGCGCTTATGTGTCTTGAGCTTATACTAAATTCAGTTAATATCAATCTCGTAACATTTTCTGATTTATTTGATAGTCGCCAATTAAAAGGAGACATTTTCTCAATTTTTGTTATAGCTATTGCAGCGGCTGAAGCTGCTATTGGATTAGCTATTGTTTCATCGATCCATCATAACAAAAAATCAACTCGTATCAATCAAGCAAATTTGTTGAATAATTAAATTAGTCATAATCATTCATTATGTAATCATTGATTTTCATTATATAAATTATATAATAATAAAATAATAATTTATATTAATTTGTTAGATTTATTCAAATTTAAAATAGAATTAAAATTCCATTAATATTAATTAAATATTGTATTATTTGTTGACCAATTTGAATTCAGATGTGCGACTTGTATTGTATGACTGTGGTTGTTGAAAGAGAAATCAAAGTATCTTGGCACTTTTTCATGAACAAATTTAGAAATATATTGATTCTTAAAAAAATTAATAAATCATTGATTCATCTGGTGTCTACAATATAAACATATAATTAATTTACTACCATTTATTTTTACCATACCAGATCGAAAATTTTTTATGTTCAAAACGGGAATTTATAATTTAATGTCACATTCAGTAAAAATTTATGATACATGTATAGGGTGTACTCAATGTGTGCGCGCCTGCCCTACAGATGTATTGGAAATGATACCTTGGGACGGATGTAAAGCTAAACAAATTGCTTCCGCACCAAGAACCGAGGATTGTGTAGGTTGTAAGAGATGTGAATCCGCTTGCCCGACAGACTTTTTGAGTGTCCGTGTTTATTTATGGCATGAAACAACTCGCAGCATGGGTCTATCTTATTAATTGATACGTTACAAAAACTCCACTTGAATCATTTGATTCCTCATTTACCGACAAAAGCCCGTACTCGATAAAATCAATATATTATTCCGAGCACGGGCTTTTCTGGTCAAAGCGTATCTTGTCTTTATCACGAGTCATTTTCCTTGGTTTTGGTTAACAATACTTGTTGTTTTGCCTATATTCGCGGGTTCTTCCATTTTTTTTCTTCCCCATAAGGGGAATAAGGTATTTCGATGGTATACTATATGTATATGCTTATTAGAACTCCTTTTAACGACCTATGCATTCTGTTATCATTTCCAATTGGACGATCCCTTAATCCAATTGGAAGAAGATTGGAAATGGATAAATATTTTGGATTTTCACTGGAGACTGGGAATCGATGGGCTTTCCGTGGGACCCATTTTACTGACAGGATTTATTACTACTTTAGCTACTTTAGCGGCTTGGTCAGTTACTCGAAATTCACGATTATTCCATTTCTTTATGTTAGCAATGTACAGTGGTCAAATAGGATCATTTTCTTCTCGAGACCTTTTACTTTTTTTTATCATGTGGGAGTTAGAATTAATTCCTGTTTACTTACTTTTATCCATGTGGGGAGGAAAGAAGCGCTTATACTCGGCTACAAAGTTCATTTTGTACACTGCAGGGGGTTCTATTTTTCTATTAATAGGAGTTCTAGGTATGGGTTTATATGGCTCCATTGAACCGACATTAGATTTTGAAAGACTTGCTAATCAATCATATCCTATGGCATTGGAAATAATATTCTATTTTGGCTTCCTTATTGTTTATGCTGTCAAATCGCCGATCATACCCCTACATACATGGTTACCAGATACCCATGGAGAAGCACATTACAGTACATGTATGCTTCTTGCCGGAATTTTATTAAAAATGGGAGCATATGGATTGATTCGGATCAATATGGAATTATTACCCCGTGCTCATTCCATATTTTCTCCGTGGTTGGTGATAGTGGGAACAATACAAATAATCTATGCGGCTTTAACCTCTTTTGGTCAACGCAATTTAAAAAGGAGAATAGCCTATTCCTCTGTATCTCACATGGGTTTCACAATTATAGGAATTGGTTCTATAACCAACATGGGACTAAATGGAGCCATTCTACAAATACTTTCTCATGGATTTATTGGTGCTGCACTTTTTTTCTTGGCAGGAACCTGTTGTGATAGAATACCTCTTGTTTCTCTCGACGAAATGGGGGGGATAGCTGTCCCGATGCCGAAAATATTTACAATGTTCAGTAGCTTTTCGATGGCCTCTCTTGCATTGCCAGGGATGAGTGGTTTTGTTGCCGAATTAGTAGTCTTTTTTGGAATAATTACCAGCTCAAAATATCTTTTAATTCCAAAAGTACTAATTACTTTTGGAATGGCAATTGGAATGATATTAACTCCTATTTATTTATTATCTATGTTACGTCAGATGTTCTACGGATACAAGTTATTCAATGTTCCAAATTCTAATTTTGTGGATTCTGGACCACGAGAACTTTTTGTTTCGATCTGTCTCTTTTTACCAATAATAGGTATTGGTATTTATCCCGATTTCGTTCTCTTACTATCAGTTGACAAGGTACAAGCTATCTTATCTAATTATTTTTTATAGATAGTTTTTATTAATGAGACGGCAAGTCTTATAATTCTGTAAAATAAAGTGAATTAGAGTTGTAATTGAGATGTATCTCGAGTTTTTGCGAACCATTTTATTTCTGGAGTCAAATGGTTCGCAAAAACTCGAGATACATATGAGATGATGTTCTTATGTTATGTATCGTTTATTCAATTAGATGTTAATGTGAATGAACCATAACTATGTAAACCTATTCCTAATAGATTGATCCCAAAATAACATATCCAAATTATAAGAAATCCTATAGAAGCCGCAAGTGCCGAATGTGTATCTTGTAAACTTTTATTTGTTCTAGTATGTGAATAAATCGCGAATATGATCCAAGTAATAAATGCCCAAGTTTCCTTAGGGTCCCAATTCCAATAAGATCCCCAAGCCTCATTAGCCCATACTGCTCCAGAAAGAATGCCTATGGTTAAAAAGGTAAAGCCTAAACAAATGACACGATAACTCCAATAATCTAAACGCTGAGTCAATTGATATTTGTAATAATTTCGAAATGAAATAAAAGAAGTGTTTTTAAAAACACTTCTTTTATCATTCAAATATTCGACTTCGTCAACGATAAATGATTTAATTACTAAATTCTTGCTTTTAAAAAAAATATCGATATTTTTTCGAAATGTAACGACTAAAAGAGCGACTGATAATAATGATCCACATAAAAGAGCTGCATAGCTTAATAGCATCATACTTACGTGCATCATTAACCACTGAGATTGTAGAGCGGGTACTAATATAGCGGATTGATGCATTTCGGTTGAAAGACCCGACGTGGCGAAACCTTGGGTAAAAATAGCACTTGGCGCGGTTATTACGCTTAAATAATTTTTATTATTTCGTATTTTAGGAATCATATGAATAATGGAGAAACTCCATGAAAGGAAGATTAATGACTCATATAAATTACTTAATGGGGAATGACCCGAATAAATCCAACGAATAACTAATAATCCTGTTATAGATAAAAAGGTAGCTATCATACCTCTTTCCGATGAATTGCGTAATTCTACGATTTCGTGGACTAATAAGGTCATAAAATGAATCGTAATCACAATTGAAATAATCGAAAAAGAGATATGAGTTAATATATGTTCTAAAGTTGCAAATATCATAAAAAGGGCGGGGGTTCTCCATATATAGAATTAAAATCGAGAATTAAATATATTATAGGATCCGCTGTGTCCCTTTTAGGGGATGCCGCCACTCGGACTCGAACCGAGATGCTCTAGCACTGCTTCCTAAGAACAGCGTGTCTACCAATTTCACCATGGCGGCTTATTTGAAATATTAATAAATAATAGTCAATTCATGTTAAATGGTCAAGATTCAAGGATTCAATATAGTTAGTAAACATTAGAACCGATGAAATAAAGACTTATTTAAATTAAGATTTGAATGTTTACTAAGTATCGCCGTAGGGTTTAGCTTTAAGAATCAACTTTCATGTATCTAGTTTAGAATGTAAAAATGGAGTTATACCAAGACAGTCAGAACTAGATAGTTTTGTTCCGGGTCGAGTTATAGAACTAAAAATCATCCTTTTTTTTATTTTTAGATGATTTTTTAATTAATGTATTGAAAATTAAAAAGATTAATTAAAAAAAATAAATGTCATATTTATCGTAATTTTATTCGAGGCATTTTTCTAATAATTTCGATATCTTAGTATCATTAATAATACTCTTCGTAATTTATTATAAATACTATCTAGTAACTATACTTCTAATTAGGTTTTGGGCTAGGCATATAACAAAAAACTTTTTCTCTATCAATTAAATTTTCACAATAGAATATTTAATTGATAGAGAAAAATTAGAATACTTAGTACTATACTAAGAGGCCAGTAAACATAAGAATTATTATTTACTATATAACACGCCACAGCAGTTAGTTCTAACTAATATTGATATTAATAAGTTCTTAATGGTATGTCGATTTAGATTATTCTAAAATTTTATTACTTGTTTGTTGCACAAAAAAACTTTTTGAATGCCCAGTGGAAACCGATTTAGCTAAAGAAAGAGCTTTTACTGCCGTTAAATATCCCTTCTTCTTCCAAATATTTCTACGAATACGTTTTTTTGATCGAGAAATACGTTTTTTTGGAACCGCCATTCAAAAACAAAATACTAATTTTTATTATTGTATGTGAAAGACATATATTTAGATCGTTTTTTCGTCATTATCCATACTTATCCCATGGATAATAAATACTTTGTTCAAAACCTGTAAAACATATCATAATAATATAAATATAATTCTATCTAATTATATAATATATATGTAAATATGTAAAAAGAAATATATACATATATACAAAATATACCAAAAGATTATGAATTATCTATACGTATCCATGTATATATACCTATGCCATATCACATATATATCTAGGGCTAAATGAAATGGATAATAAAATTTTTTTTTTTTTTTTATTTTTTTTGTTGATTTCTTTTATTATTGTTCTTTTGGTTGGTGGATTTTAAACAATTAAATTTATAACAATAAAAAAACAAATATTTTTTTATGGAACAAACATATCAATACGCATGGATAATACCCTTTCTTTCACTTCCAGTTACTATGTCAATAGGATTTGGACTTCTGTTTATTCCTACAGCAACAAAAAATATTCGTCGTATGTGGGGTTTTACTAGTGTTTTACTACTAAGTATAACTATGGCCTTTTCGGCCAGTCTGTCTATTCAGCAAATAAATGGAAGTTTTATCTATCAATATTTATGGTCTTGGACTATCAATAATGATTTTTCCTTAGAGTTTGGACACTTGATCGATCCACTTACTTCTATTATGTTAATACTAATTACTACTGTTGGAATCATGGTTCTTATTTATAGTGACAATTATATGTCTCATGATCAAGGATATTTTAGATTTTTTGCTTATATGAGTTTTTCTAATACTTCCATGTTGGGATTAGTTACTAGTTCCAATTTGATACAAATTTATATTTTTTGGGAACTCGTGGGAATGTGTTCATATTTATTAATAGGTTTTTGGTTTACACGACCGGTTGCAGCAAGTGCTTGCCAAAAAGCCTTTATAACTAATCGTGTAGGAGACTTTGGTTTATTATTAGGAATCTTAGCTTTTTATTGGATAACTGGCAGTTTAGAATTTCGGGATTTGTTCAAAATAGTTAATAACTTGATCCATAGTAATGGGGTTAATTCTACATTTGTTACTCTCTGCGCCTTTTTATTATTCGTCGGCGCAATTGCTAAATCTGCACAATTCCCTCTTCACATATGGTTACCTGATGCTATGGAGGGGCCCACCCCTATTTCGGCTCTTATACACGCTGCTACCATGGTAGCAGCGGGAATTTTTCTTGTAGCTCGGCTTCTTCCTCTTTTCAGAGTTATACCTTACATAATGAATTTCGTTTCTTTAATAGGCATAATAACAGTACTATTAGGAGCTACTTTGGCTCTCGCTCAAAGAGATATTAAAAGAAGTTTAGCCTATTCCACAATGTCTCAACTGGGTTATATTATGTTAGCTCTAGGTATAGGTTCTTATCGAGCTGCCTTATTCCATTTAATAACTCATGCCTATTCTAAAGCTTTATTGTTTTTGGGATCCGGATCCATTATTAATTCTATGGAACCTATTGTTGGATATTCACCCGATAAAAGTCAGAATATGGTTCTTATGGGCGGTTTAACAAGATATGTTCCAATTACAAGAACTACGTTCTTATTAGGTACACTTTCTCTTTGTGGTATTCCGCCTCTTGCTTGTTTTTGGTCCAAGGATGAAATTATTAATGATAGTTGGTTGTATTCACCAATTTTTGCAATAATAGCTTGTTTTACAGCGGGATTAACCGCATTTTATATGTTTCGAATGTATTTACTAACCTTTGATGGGCATTTGCGTGTTCATTTTCAAAATTATAGTAGTACTAAAAATAGTTCATTCTATTCCATATCTCTATGGGGAAAAGCAGTACCGAAAGTAGTCAATAGAAATTTACTTTTATCAACAATTAATAATAAGGTCTTCTTTTTTTCAAAGGATACATATCAAATTAATGATAATATAAAAAATCGAATGCGATACTTGAGTACTTCTTTTATAAATAAATACACTTACATGTATCCTCACGAATCGGACAATACTATGCTATTTCCTCTTCTTATATTGACACTATTTACTTTGTTCATGGGATCAATAGGAATTGATTTTGATCAAGGAGTAGTAGATTTTGATATATTATCGAAATGGTTAACTCCATCGAGAAACCTTTTGAATAAAAATTCAAACTATTCTATGAATTGGTATGAATTTTTTACAAATGCAATTTTTTCAGTAAGTATAGCTCTTTTTGGACTATTTATAGCATCCATTTTATATGGGTCTGTTTATTCATCTTTCAAGAATTTGGACTTAATCAATTCATTTGTAAAAAGGGGTCCTAAAAGAATTATCTTGGACCAAATAAAAAAAGTGGTATACAATTGGTCATATAATCGTGGTTACATAGACATTTTTTATACTAGAGTCTTAATCATGAGTATAAGAGGATTAGCCGAACTAATTCAGTTTTTTGATAGACGTATAATTGATGGAATTATAAATGGGGTTGGGGTTGCAAATTTATTGATGGGAGAAGGCATCAAATATATGGGAGGTGGACGAATTTCGTCTTATCTATTCTTGTATTTATCTTATGTATTAATTTTTTTATTAATCTTTTTATTTTATAATTATTTTATAATAAATTTTTAGTTTCGTACAGCATTTTCAAATAGATCATTTTTGATATATCTAAATGGACGATTCCATCGTTTATAATCGAAAAAAAAAGTCATAAGAGGTTTTTCAAACCGGAAATGGGCATGGGTCTTTTCTTTTTTTTCTTCTTTAAGTCTTCCCAATTCCCAATTCTCTTGATACCCATCAAGATAAGAATCTTCGTCAACAGGGCTATCCTTATAGGATGTCTCTTTAAAGTGGAATTCATCTTTTGTTTTTTCCTTTCCATTCACCCGGATCTCTTCCGTTTCATCTATTTTGTCCGGATCCTCTTTTTCTTCCGAACAAAGGGAAGGGTCTTCTTCGGTGGATCCCCCTTGTTCCTGTTTAGTCGCCTTCGTTTCGGAAGTTGTTTCTACATCGATTTCTTCCTCACTTTCTCCCTTTTCTTCTGTTTCTGAGGTTTCTTTCAGTTTCTTAGTGACAATAGGCGACGGCATTCTGCCTAAATAGTAGACACAGGTGATAAATAAGAGAATACTAAAGATTCGAGCCATATAATTTCTCAATTCTGACACAAGGTACTTATTAGATCGAATAGAATGATTTTGCCGTATCCAGACTAAGACCAATCCAACCCATTTCATGAATAAAATGTGACCAATTAACCAACCAACAAAACTACTTGTTACAAATAACATCTTATTGTTGCATCGAAACGTATAAATGTTGACTAATCTGGTTAACGTTGAGCTTGGTAAAATGAAATGGTTGAATAATTGAAAAATTAGATTATTCAGGAATACACATTGAATGCTGAGATTACGCATTGAATTTCTGGTAGTAGATCCATAATCAAAAAGGTTTTTGTGATTGTTCCAGAAGAAATGAAACAAAAGATACGGTAGAACTAGGACAGTTATTGTATGAGGTCTACCCAATGCTAGATGCAGAGGCGCATAATAGATCG